AGTATTGGATGAAAGAAAGAAAACAACGAAAAGAAAATAATAATCAATATTTGCAATGCACTTATTAGTCTTGTTGTAGTAGACTCAAAGACTCCTTCTTTACTTAATTACAAGAATGGGTTTTTGTAATATGGAAAGACAAAATCTAGAACGTAGTTTCGAGTGATCTGATCGTGCGATCCTTTTTTTTTTTCAATTGGTATTTTTGCTTATCTCATATTTTTCAAATATGGAAACTTAGGCAAGTGCTTTATAAACATATGTATGAAAATAATCAATTTTATTTCATTTAGCCTCTTCATGCTTACTATAACTAGTTATTTCGGTTTTTTATTAGCAGTTTTAACTATAACCTCAGCTCTATTTATCGGTCTGAGCAAGATACGGCTTATTTGAAATTAATTAACTGTACAATTCATAAAAAGAAAGATTTGTGGGGTAGTCCATATATTTTATATATTCTAGAGTTTGTTATCTTGTCAATTTCCAATTATTGATCATTGAGATTCATGGACAATACATATTAATATTTAAGGATCGATATTACCTCTCCTTTTTTTCTTCTGGTGCAAATAAATTGAAATGATTGAAGTTTTTCTATTTGGAATTGTATTAGGTCTAATTCCTATTACTTTGGCTGGATTATTTGTAACTGCATATTTACAATACAGACGTGGTGACCAGTTGGACCTTTGATTAATTAACATCTATTTTTTTGCTTGACCTCCTATACTTGCTTGAATTCATAGGGGGTCAAATTCAGATTGCTGTTTAATTATTTCAGTACAATTTTGACCTACCAATAACAAGAATGCAATCACGCTCTGTAGGATTTGAACCTACGACATCGGGTTTTGGAGACCCACGTTCTACCGAACTGAACTAAGAGCGCGCTATTTTCAATAAAATAAAAGTAATCCTAATATATCTTGCATGCATATACTATCATATAAAATATGATAAAATGAAAGAAAAGATTAATTATGTATGTTCAATTGTAATCGATCTCAATTGATTCCTTTTTACTGTTCAGAAGAATAAGTAATAGGTAGGGATGACAGGATTTGAACCCGTGACATTTTGTACCCAAAACAAACGCGCTACCAAACTGCGCTACATCCCTTTCAATTGGTCTACAATGTCATTGTAGAGAATCCCTGTTTTGTTTTCCAACATTTTGATTTATTTCCTAATTTGATATAAACAAATTATATTGCCATTTCTTCTTTTTTGTTTCATATCATATAACATACATACCATATAATAATAAAAAGAATTATAGACGCATGAAATAACTATGAAACCCGCCGTAAAAAAAGAAATATTTTTAGATAATGTTGAGGCGGAAAGGGACATATTCTTTTTTTTTTTTTTTCTAAAAAACGAATATCTACCGAATTGTTGTACATTTCAATTTAAATTAGAGAGTTCGTGCACAATACAAGCGGAACTATATAGACATCTGATCATATATGTATTAGCATTATGTAGTACAAATTACTATAAAGAATAAAGAAGGAGTTTTTAAAATGAGAGATCTAAAAACATATCTCTCCGTGGCACCAGTAGTAAGTACTCTCTGGTTCGGGTCTTTAGCGGGTCTATTGATAGAGATCAATCGTTTATTCCCAGATGCGTTGATATTCCCCTTTTTTTCATTTTAGTGATTAACCCATTCTAGTTGTTAACCTGGGAAGGGGTGAAGAAGATTAGAGCTACAATCAAATATCTGTGACTAATCCTCCCCCCTTATCTTTTTTTTTTATTCTAATAAAAAAAAAGTTAGAAAAAGAAAAGAGAAAGAATAAAAGTAGATTCAATCTCAGTCAAACTCGGACTTGGGCCTAGGTTCCAATTCAATTAATAAACGAGTGATAACGGAAATCAAAATTTGATGGCTAGCACAAAAATATAATACAAGATACTGAAATGAAAAATGAAATACTGTACTGCAATTCTAAATTTTGAAATCCTTGTATTACTTATTATTACTATAATATGATTGCAACGAAATCTTTCATCATTTTAGCAACTTCTGCTTTTTTCGTTCCTTTTTTCTTTTCGTCATTTGGTTTTGGATCTGAAAATGAAAAAATGAAATAGTTGCGTGAATCAAAAATACAAAGGAGGTTCATGGCTAAGGGTAAAGATGCCCGAGTAACGGTTATTTTGGAATGTACTAGTTGTGTTCGAAACATTGCTAATAAAGAATCAATGGGGATTTCCAGATATATTACTGAAAAGAATCGACACAATACACCTAGTCGATTGGAATTGAGAAAATTCTGTCCCTGTTGTTACAAACATACGATTCATGGGGAGATAAAGAAATAGATCCGTCTGTGTGTAACCCTTCCATTCCAAGGAAAATGAAAAATGACATATAGAAAATAGATTTTCTATTTAATAAAAAAAAAAATAAATCCTATTTCTTAATTTTAATTCTAAATCGGTTTTTTTTGATCCGATTGAAATAGGATTTTCAGGATAAGGAATAAACAAACCATGGATAAATCCAAGCGACTCCTTCTTAAATCCAAACGATCTTTTCGTAGGCGTTTGCCCCCGATTCAATCGGGGGATCGAATTGATTATAGAAACATGAGTTTAATTAGTCGATTTATTAGTGAACAAGGAAAAATATTATCTAGACGAGTAAATAGATTGACTTTAAAACAGCAACGATTAATTACTATTGCTATAAAACAAGCTCGTATTTTATCTTTGTTACCTTTTCTTAATAATGAAAAACAATTTGAAAGAAACGAGTCAATCGCTAGAACTATTGGTCTTAGAACCAGAAATAAATAAGCTTAGCCTTCAATTGAATAAAAATTAAAATACAAACGCTCAAAGTAGGATTGATGCTTTGTTCAAAAAATCCGAGAACCTAGATTTGATTTTCGTGTCGTAAGAATAAAAAAAAATAATGAGGGAAGAAGAATCAATCTTTTTTTTTTATTGAGCATCTTTGTTCATTTTGACAATTTTATGATATTTATCATACTAATTTCTACTCTACCTTCCCGGAGTTCATTCTGCAGGGAACTCCATTTAAACTATTCCGATGGATTCTTTCTACTCTTCTTATTTTCTAATCTCATTTGAAATCATATAAAGACAATTCCTATTTAATATAGCGATTTGTGCAAGTATTTTACGATTAAGAAGCAACTGCTTCTTGTACAGATTGTGGATTAATCCACAATAATTATAGTATACTTTACTGTCTCGAACTACTGCATTTATTCGAGCGATCCATAAATGGCGAAAATCTCTTTTTTTCCTAACTCTATCCCGATAAGATGAAATCAAAGCTCTTATTTTCTGTTGAGTAATAGTTCGAGTAAGTCTTGAATGAGCCCCTCGAAAACTTGATGCAAATAAACGCATTTTTGTTCTACGTCTCCGAGTTATATATCCTCGTTTAATTCTGGTCATTGAATAAATAAAACTTTGATGAATAACTAATTGATTTCTTTTCTTTCAGTTATTCCTTTCCTAGTCTATTAATAACAAAACGGATTTTTCCAATGTATAAAAAAAAATTCCAATGGCTTTTGCTACTATAACCTTCCCGACCACTATTTTTTTTTTTCTTTTTTCGGGAGGCATTTTATCTCATAATAAAAAATTGTATTGATACTAAGTATCAAAAAAACATAGTAAAAGTAAATAAAAAAATAAATAGAAATGGATATAGTGGTTTCCATCGTTTCTATGGTTAGTTCTTAAACGGTGAGGTCCTCTCTATACACCGGAGCTCGTTCTTTTCTATTGTTAACTTGTACAGTTCACGTTCTTTGGCTCTACCCATGAATTATCGTTCTTTCACAATGAGATCTACCTAGGCAGTAACGGTATTTAATTATGAAGATTCGCTGGGTAGCTAACCCTCTTAGTCCGTTTTTGCAAGAAGAAGGGTATAATATAATCCTTCTGTTAAATAGTATTTCCTCCGCGTAATGGATAAGCATTTATTACCAATGGGGAATTCTTTCTCATCGTAAATTTAAGATGGAAGTGATTGGATTTGCACCAATATAAACCATAAATTTAATACACAATCACAATAAAAAAAAGGGTACGAGAAATCTTTTTTTTATTTATTTTTAGATAGTGAATGTAGCTCTTCCATTCTATCCTATTCATTCACTGGTATTGATCATTGATACTGGAAAAATAGTTTCCTTTCTTTTGTGCCAGTCTATGATCTGAACGAGTCGCACATACACCCTAGTACATGTTCCTCGACGCTGAGGACATCCCCCAAGGGCGGGCGATTTGGTGATATTTTTGATTGGCTGTCTTGTGTTTCTAATAAGTTGTTTAATAGTTGGCATGTTGAATCATATACATAATGAATTGGTTTAGATCGATCTTAACCGGATGATTATGAATTAGTTCTAGATTCTATATTAATAATTAATAGTATTAATAATACTAGATTAATATTAATTAATAGAAAATATTCTATTAAACCCAGTAATAAGATAAAATCTCAAATTGCGGATTTGCATAAAATACCTTCTTTCTATTTTTTATTCAACGGCTACAAGATCAACAATTCCATGAGCTTGGGCTTCTGTTGCTGACATAAAAACATCCCTTTCCATGTCTTCGGATATAACCCATAAGGGTTTGCCTGTTCTTTGTACATAAACTCTTGTGATGCTTTCCCGCAACTTCAGTAGTTCTTCCGCTTCCAAGATAAATTCTCCCGTTTGTGCCTCATAAAAAGAACTAGCAGGTTGATGGATCATTACCCTGATGATTTAATAAATGGTTTCTCTATCTCACATGATGAGTTAAAGAGAAAAAAAGATAAATTGAAACAACCGTACAGGCATCTTTTGTGCATTGCATACGGCTTCACAATGGAATTCATTTTTACCTTCCATCAAAGGAATAGAAAATATAGGATCTATCAGACACAGAGGAGTAAATGATCCAATAACCACCCTTCCTTTTATTTTGAAGTAATTTTTAAATACTATGATGGCTCCGTTGCTTTATTATTTTTCGTATTTTATTCAGCAATCCCAAAGTTTCTTTTTTTTTTTTTTGTAATTCAAATAAATATAAAATTATTTATATTTATTTGAATATTCTTTCATAACTGAAATATTGTTAAGAGTCTTCTGTTGTGAAAACAAAAAAGGTTTGTGACGCTGAAAGAGGAGGCCCTCGATAGATCAAATAAAATAGGAAATGCCTTTTATCTCATACTACTGTTTCGATACATAATCTTAAGGATTTCGAAAAAACAAAAGAATAAAAAAGGGTTTCATATCAAATTCAAAGTGCCATGCTATTATTACTTAATATTCATATTTTATATGGCGAAGGCATAGTTTTGTTTTATTTTTTGTCTCAAATTTAACTAAAAAAAGCAGTGGCGCCAAGCGTGAGGGAATGCTAGACGTTTGGTAATTTCTCCACCGACTAGAATAAAAGATCCCATGGAGGCGGCTAATCCCATGCATATTGTCTGTACATCAGGTCGCACAAATTGCATAGTATCATAAATAGCTACTCCGGGTATTACCCATCCTCCGGGAGAGTTTATAAATAAATACAGATCTTTGGTATCATCCTCTATACTGAGATATACCATAAGACCAATAAGTTGATTTGAGATCTCGCTATCAACCTCTTGGCCTAAAAAAAGTAATCTTTCTCGATAAAGTCGGTTGATTAGGATAAAATTGTATACCTTAAGAACCGTACATGCACCTTTTGATGCATACGGTTCAACAAAAATTGCGAAAAAAAAAAAAGAATCAATGTTTAGATTCCAGTCTTTTTTAGTTTAGCGGGATCTTTTTAACTTCTAATGAACGGGCTTTTTCTTCCCTTCCTTTTTTCAAGAAAGATTCGTTTTGGCTCCTTTATCTATAATCTATACTATAAAAAAAAAAAACGAATTCATTCAATTTATTGACCTAACTTTTCATTGATGTATTCTTTCATCGAAATCCAATTGAAATTACGATGTAATTTTCTTGTTTCTGAATGGGCTTCTTCACTTCAATTCTTTTAGGTTTATGCTATACTCCGAGTAAAGATACGCCTGATTTTGATTTGCACATATAGGACAAATGCCTAAATACCATGTCTTTTTGCTACGATTTCTTTTTTTTTTCATTATTTTTATGTTTTTTATACCAAATAGTCAACGTATTCATCATATGACTCGATTGATTAGCAGTTTTAGATCACTGCTATTTATAACTAAAATATGATACAAGTAGTAATTATCGAATCCATATATTCCAAATTGGGTTTTTTCTAAACGGAGCCTCTATACTTCATTTTATTGGTCCAACCAAGCAAACCATAAATTTTTCTAATTGATAAGATTAATCTGTATACCCCCTCAAAAAAAAAGATCTAATTACACTTCACGCTCCAAATTTTTGATAATTCAATCAATCTTTCTTGGGCGAAAGAGAGGATATCTCGATCGGGGGAGAGAACGGGGAAATCCCATATGACCCAATATATCTGACAAGTCGCACTATACGTCAACCCAAGATGCATCTTCCTCTCCAGGACTTCGAAAAGGTACTTGTGGAACACCAATAGGCATAAAATGAAAGCAAAAAAATAATTAAGTACTATAGCTCACTTTGATACGGAAGCGTAACCACAGGTTTATTGTCGTAATAAATAAGATTTGTCTTTATCAGATTTTACCCTTTTTTATCATATTTTATATATAAATTGAATAAGTTCATAAAAAAGTAAGACAGAATGAATAAAGGAAAATTCTTTCGAATAGGTCTTTTTTTTTGTATGCTGAACAAATCTGTATGCATTCACTCATCGAAAATAGGATCAACTCCGACTCACCATTGCGTATTGGTACTTATCGGGTATAGAATAGATCTGCTTCTTTTTGTTCCTACGAACCTAATTTTTCCATTATTACTAAAAGAATAGACCAATATAGTAATCCTTTCTCTGAGATAATCCCCTGAAGGGGGGAGGTCCATAGCCTACTAGTTTTTTTTTTAGTGCAATAAAGTTACATAGTGTCTATTTTTCGTTGCTAAAGGGGTATTTCCATGGGTTTGCCTTGGTATCGTGTTCATACCGTCGTATTGAATGATCCCGGTCGTTTGCTTTCTGTTCATATAATGCATACGGCTCTAGTTGCTGGTTGGGCCGGTTCAATGGCTCTATACGAATTAGCGGTTTTTGATCCCTCTGATCCTGTTCTTGATCCAATGTGGAGACAAGGTATGTTCGTTATACCCTTCATGACTCGTTTAGGAATAACCAATTCATGGGGTGGTTGGAGTATCACAGGAGGGACTATAACGAATCCGGGTATTTGGAGTTACGAAGGTGTGGCCGGAGCACATATTGTGTTTTCTGGCTTATGCTTCTTGGCAGCTATTTGGCATTGGGTGTATTGGGATCTAGAAATATTTTGTGATGAACGTACAGGAAAACCTTCTTTGGATTTACCGAAGATTTTTGGAATTCATTTATTTCTTGCAGGGGTGGCTTGTTTTAGTTTTGGTGCATTTCATGTAACAGGATTATATGGTCCTGGAATATGGGTGTCCGATCCTTATGGATTAACCGGAAGGGTACAATCTGTTAATCCAGCGTGGGGTGTGGAAGGGTTTGATCCTTTTGTTCCGGGAGGAATAGCCTCTCATCATATTGCAGCAGGTACATTGGGTATATTAGCGGGCCTGTTCCATCTTAGTGTCCGTCCGCCCCAACGTCTATACAAAGGATTACGTATGGGAAATATTGAAACAGTCCTTTCCAGTAGTATTGCTGCTGTCTTTTTCGCAGCTTTTGTTGTTGCTGGAACTATGTGGTATGGTTCAGCAACTACCCCCATTGAATTATTTGGTCCTACTCGTTATCAATGGGATCAGGGATACTTCCAGCAAGAAATATATCGAAGAGTAGGTGCTGGCCTAGCCGAAAATCAAAGTTTATCCCAAGCTTGGTCTAAAATTCCTGAAAAATTAGCTTTTTATGATTACATCGGCAATAATCCCGCAAAAGGTGGATTATTCAGAGCGGGCTCCATGGACAATGGGGATGGAATAGCTGTTGGGTGGTTAGGACACCCCATTTTTAAAGATAAAGAAGGGCGTGAACTTTTTGTACGTCGTATGCCCACTTTTTTTGAAACATTTCCGGTTGTTTTGGTAGATGGAGACGGAATTGTTAGAGCTGATGTTCCTTTTAGAAGGGCAGAATCGAAGTATAGTGTTGAACAAGTAGGTGTAACTGTTGAGTTCTATGGCGGTGAACTCAATGGAATCAGTTATAGTGAGCCTGCTACTGTGAAAAAATATGCTAGACGTGCTCAATTGGGTGAAATTTTTGAATTAGATCGTGCTACTTTGAAATCCGATGGGGTTTTTCGTAGTAGTCCAAGGGGTTGGTTTACTTTTGGGCATGCTTCGTTTGCTTTGCTCTTCTTCTTCGGACACATTTGGCATGGTGCTAGAACCTTGTTTAGAGATGTCTTTGCTGGTATTGATCCAGATTTGGATGCGCAAGTAGAATTTGGTGCATTCCAAAAACTTGGAGATCCAACTACAAGAAGACAAGTAGTCTGATATAACATTGCTCGGTTATTTTTTGCCTTTCTTTTTGTGATTTCACATAGATAGGGTACCGGATAAATCTTGATTTTGATTGCTGCCTTTTTGTTTTTTTTTTACTTTTGTCTTGAACTTTATCCGGAAAAAATTCCCCAATAAATAGGTATGGAAGCTATAATTGTAAACCGAAATTAAATCTATGGAAGCATTGGTTTATACATTCCTCTTAGTCTCGACTCTAGGAATCATTTTTTTCGCTATCTTTTTTCGCGAACCACCTAAAGTTCCAACTAAAAAGATGAAATGATTTTTCATTATCTCAATTGAAGTAACGAGCCTCCTAATATTGGGAGGCTCTTTACTTTACTTCAACTAGTCCCCGTGTTCCTCGAATGGATCTCTTAGTTGTTGGGAGGGTTGCCCAAAAGCAGTATATAAGGCATACCCGGTAAAACTTACAAGTAAACCAGATATAGAGATGGCAACTAGAGTTGCTGTTTCCATTTTTATATAATTTCAAGACCACAATGGATCTATGATAAGATCATTTATTTACAATGGAATGGTATACAAAGTCAACAGATCTCAATCAATACAAAATAGAATTTATGGCTACACAAACAGTTGAGGATAGTTCTAGATCTGGTCCAAGACGAACGATTATAGGGGATTTACTGAAACCCTTGAATTCGGAATATGGGAAAGTAGCTCCTGGTTGGGGAACTACTCCTTTGATGGGTGTTGCGATGGCTCTATTTGCGATATTTTTGTCTATTATTTTGGAGATTTATAATTCTTCCATTTTACTGGACGGAATTTCAATGAATTAGATTCGATTCACAAGAACCCCTAAATAACTCCTCAATAGAAATATTGTGGGTCTCCCGTTTTTATCCCACTCTTGTTTGGTAGTTCGATCGTGGAATTTTTTTTTTTTTTTATGTATTTCCGGAATATGAGTGTGTGACTTGTTATAATTGATCCTATGGATACTACAGAAAAAAAAATCTGTCATCTTGATCAAAATGGTTTTATTTCGTTGGATATTCAGTCTAGTCTAGTATCTGGAGCACACAATATATGAAATAAATTCAAAAATATTATAACTAGGATTCATACTTATCAGACCTCGCAGCCGGACTCCAAAAAAAGAGTTAGAAGTGATAAATCAACAATTTTTTTTTCCAACTCCCGTTTATTCTTTTTTTTTATTATTATTATTAAAGGATAAACGTTTCTTTGCATTTATTAGTATAATTATAAAAAATCATTGAATAAGTGATGATCCAAAGGTTCTTACTCAGAGAATTTTTGAACTTTTTTTCTTTTGTTTTGGAAGGTTTTATTGACTCATCGTGGTTCTAGTATGAATCTGTGGTTTTAATTGATTCATAGGGTCTTAACAAGAGAATTCCTAT